AGGTGGTAACTGTATGTCCAGAGCGGTTACGTTTCTAGGTCCCTGTAGGTCTATAATAGCATAAAGAGGTCCCTGCAAACCATCCAAATTTGATTTTAATTTGATTTGATTGAAATGAAATAAAATTTCGCTTATGGACTCCTGAACCCCAACGATGTTCCTCAACTCGTGAGTTGAATCGATGAATTTAGCATGTGTAAAAGATGCGCATTCTATTGCATTATATAATGATTTTCTCAATGTACTAAAAAAGAATTGTGCCTCCCCTTTTTTAAGGGGAGCAATCGAAAACTTTCCATACACAAAATCTTTTTCAATTTCTCTGTATTCCAAAAATTGCCATTGCGGCAATCTGTTATCTCTGTTCTCGTTGTAGTTGTTTTCCATGTGGAGTCCCCCCTAGATGGTTTTTTGAAGATTCAATTGACTTTGTAGTTCTTTGTAGTTCGCTCGGTTGAGCCTATTTTCTTTCAAAAAATTGCCATTTCGGCAATCTGTTATCTCTGTTCTCGTTGTTTTGTTGATGAATAGTTTTCTACTTTTTGGTGTTCGATTTTTTTTTCTACGTACGTCGTTTTTTAGGAGGCCTACACCCGTTGTGTGGTAAAGGGGTTCGGTCTCGTAAAAAATGTAATCGAACACCACTTCTAAAAATAGCTCGTAATGCTGCATCCCTTCCACGACCAACACCTTTTACCAAGACAACAGCTCGGTGCATACCTTGATCTACTACTGTGCGAATAGCATTTTCGGTTGTAGTTTGGGCCGCAAACGGCGTCCCCCTTCTTCTACCCTTGAATCCACAAGCGCCAGCAGAGGCTGAAGTAACCACGCGACCCCCTACGTCTGTAACAGTAACAATCGTGTTGTTAAAACTTGCTTGAACGTGAATAATTCCTTTCGGTATTTTCCGTACACTCTTACGCGAACGAATGCGTCTATTTCTAATAGAACTATATCTTCGTAAAATTTTTGCCATATGTTATCATTTTTATAAAGAAAAGTGAGAGAGATATGGATATATCCATTTCATGTTAAAATAGATTTTTTTTCTCCTTATTCTATTTTTTTACTTTAGCTTTTACTTTAAAAATTTTTTTTTTTTTAGAAAAGGTTATCGCTGTCTTTGTTTATGTCTTGGATTGGAACAAATGACTCTAATTCGCCCTTTCCTACGGATCAGCCGACACTTGGTACAAATTTTACGAACGGAGGCCCTTAATTTCATATTTTTTATTGCTTAACCTTGAATCTATTTGCTTGGAAGAAACTAGGGTTCTTTGGAGTCGCGAATGGAATCCTGTTACATTTTCATATTCCATTTGAATTGTCAAGTTACCCAATCTTCGATTTGTTGTCTACCAAATCCATCCACTACCCTATTTTTACACTATCCTTTCTGAATATGCATTTTTAGATTGCGAACTTGCTGATTCTTATAATAAGCTCTGATTGAGAGCGCCAATACCAATCCTGTCGACCGAATTTTTTCAGGATGCTTTAATAATAGACATTTTTAGATTTCGAATTTGCTGATTCTTATAATAAGCTCTGATCATGATTCTGCCTTTGGTGTCTTTTATTTTTTATTGTAGGACGAGTTCTGGTGGCATAAAGATTACGATTCCCATACATATAACAAGATTTCTCCACCCATTCTTTTTAGTCGAGCCTCTCGGTCTGTCATAATACCCTTAGAAGTAGAAAGAATTGCAATCCCCATTCCGCCCAAAATCCTAGGAATTTTTTGATAGTTAGAATAGATTCGTAGACCGGGTCGACTGACCCGTTTTAAATTTAAAAAAGTTCTATACGGACCCTTCCTATTCCTTCTATGGCGTAGGGTTAAAATCAAAAAGGATTTGTCGCTTTCCCGATGTGTCCTCGTATTTTTGATAAAACCCTCTCGTAACAGTATTTTCACAATGTTTTGGGCGATGTTAGTACATGTTATTCGAACGGTCTCTTTTTTAGCCATATCGGCATTTCGTATAGAGGTTAATATGTCAGAAAGAGTGTCCTTACCCATGATAAACTAAATTGTTGCCTTGAAATTTGGATATAATCAACATGTTCCTTTATTTTGATTTCTGAATTCTTAAAGGTATATACCTGAGACACAATCTACCATACTGATAAATGGATTTCATTCAAATACTAGATCACAGTTTGCTTTGAAAAGACTTCTTATAAGACTTCGTTCGCTAATGAAACTATTTTGCCGAAATTTTTATCTCTCAATTCTTCGGTGATCGCACCAACAATGCGAGTTCCTACTGGATTTAGGTCTTTATTAATGACAACTGCAGCATTGTCATCATATCGTATTATCATACCATCCTTACATTTGAGTTCTTTACAAGTACGTATAATTACAGCTTTGATCACTTCTGATCGTTTTAGAGCCGAAGTTGGCCTTGCTTCCTTAATCACAGCAACAATAACGTCGCCAATATGAGCATATCGTCGATTACCAGCTCCTACGATTCGAATACACATCAATTTCCGGGCACCGCTGTTGTCCGCTACATTCAAAAGGGTCTGAGATTGAATCATATCGTTTTTTTGTTTTTTTTTTTTTGTTTTTTGTTGTTTTTTTTGTTTAGCCTGCTCTTTCGACGCAAAGCACGAAGTAAAAAAAAAGAAATCTTTTTTGTCCAAAAAACCTGCAATTCTTTTTTTTTATCCCCAAGGCTTCCTTACTTATTTTGGTTCTACATTCCTATTTCGAACTAATGAATTGAGTCCGTATAGGCATTTTTGATGCAGCTATTTCAATAGCCTTTCTAGCTATATTTTCCGCTACTCCGCCCATTTCATAAAGTATTCTACCCGGTTTAACCACAGCTACCCAATATTCGGGAGATCCTTTACCCGACCCCATACGCGTTTGTGTAGGTTTTACTGTAACGGGTTTGTCTGGAAAAATACGCACCCATATTTTTCCACCGCGACGTACATTTCGTGTCATTGCTCGCCGCCCTGCTTCTATTTGTCGAGAGGTGACCCAAGCGGGTTCAAGTGCTTGAAGAGCATATTTACCGAAAGAAATACGACTGCCTCCAGAAGATCTTCCTTTCATTCTTCCTCTATGTTGTTTACGGAATTTGGTTTTTTTTGGACTCAACATATCAATTCTATCCTTTCTATCCTTTTTCGACTTCTTATGCAACCCTCTATAATTGTTCCTTTTTTTGGTTGAACAAAAAACGAACGAATTTTTCATTTTTTGTTCTAGCATTGGATAGTAGGATTTCCCGTCTCAAAAGATCCAAACTTTTATACCCAATACCCCATGGATAGTTAGAACTTGAGTGGAACCAAAATGGATTTTAGCGGTAACGGTTTGGAGAGGGACTCGACCCTTTCTAAGCCATTCGACGCGTGCCATTTCTTGTGCTTTTCCGCCAATACATCCGGCAATTTGTACTTGAATTCCCTTTTTATATTCTTTTTCGACTAATTCAACAGCCTTTTTCATTGCTTTGCGAAATGAAACTCTATTCTTTAATTGGTCGGCTATAAATTCTCCAAGAATAGTAGGGTCTCCGTAAGGTTTTTTCATTTTTCTAACAGCAATATTCAGTTTTCGGTTGTGAATGAAGTGAATGGCTTTTTTTAAACTTACCTGTAATTCTTTGATTTTGGTTTTGGGCGGTTCATCCTCTGTTAATAAGTTTGAGAATCCCATATAGATTATGACTTTAACCACATCGATTCTTTTGTCAATCTGTATTCGTGAAATTACATCCGTACCGGAGGAGATTCTCTCCTTTTCTATATAATTTTTAATGTGTTCTCGTATTTTGTGATCTTCTTGTAGGCCTTCAGAATAATCTTTTCGTTCTTCAAACCAAATAGAGTGATGGGTTTGGGTTGTACCAAGTCGGAAACCTAATGGATTTATTTTTTGTCCCATAATACCCCCCTACTATACATAGGTTTGCTGATATATTCTTCATATTTTTCGTTTAATGATAATGATATATCCCTCAATACGATAGTGATATGACAAGTGGATCTTTTTATCGGATAACTCTGTCCCTTAGCTCGAGGTTTGAATTTTTTCGCAGTAGTCCCCTCATTGACTTCGGCTTTACTAATGATTAAACTTGTTTCGTCGAAATTCATATTGTGAATACCGTTTGCTGCTGCGGAATAAATTAATTTTAAAATTGGATAACATGCTCGATAAGGCATGAGGTCTAGTATCATCAGTGTTTCTTCGTAGGAACGTCCACGAATCTGATCAATCACTCTTCTCGCTTTGTGAGTAGACATAGGAATATGTTTACCTAAAGCCGATACTTCTCTATATTGCTTCTTCTTTTTTTGTTTTATCATGGCGTACCTCCCCCTCTCACTAATGACCGATAATTATCTATATTCATTTTCTTAACGAAGAGATAGATTGAGTATCTCTTTTGCTTTTAACAGATTGAGTATCCCTTTTGCTTTTAACAGTTTGAGTATCCCTTTTTCTTAACGAAGAGATTTCTTTTTAACAGGTTTAGTATCACTTTTGCTTTTAACAGATTTAGTATCACTTTTGCTTTTAGAGTTTGGTTTATTAAAAATTCTAGTGGGTACAAAATCTCCCAATTTATAATTGACCATATATTTCGTTATAGGAATAGGCACATGTTCCCTCCCGTTATGGATATAAATAGTGTATCCGACCATTGAGGGTATAATGGTAGATGCACGCGACCAAGTTTTTAGGAAATCTTTCTGGGCCTTGGCATTCAGTTTCTCGATTGTATTTAATAAATGATTCGCTACAAAAGGGTTTCTTTTTACTGAAGGGAACGGCTTTTTTGGTTGTTTTTTAAATGAACGGAACACAGTCAATTCCTCCTTATTGAATTCTTATTTTATTCTTGAAACTTTTTTCTTCTTTCTTTTTGAAAGACGATGAAATCAATTCTCTTTTTTCTCCTATTTACTACGGCGACGAAGAATCAAATTATCATTATATTTTTTCCTTTTTCTAGTTCTTA